ATTCGATAGACGGCTCATTGGGATAGATGTAGATAAAGAATACCCCCCCCCTAGAACCGTATAAGAAGTTTTCTCCTCGTACGGCTCGAGAAAAATGATTTTCTTCTAAATTTAGTCTATGTATGCAATTTTAATAAATTAACTAAAAAAGAGCCTATACAATCAATTAGACTATACTAGGATTTCAATCTTTTTTTTTTCTTTCTGAAAATAAAAAAAGAAACCATTCGTACTCATAACTCAAGTTGGATAACTCTCAAAGAAACTCTTTAATCTATTTCATTTATTGAGTGGTCTTTACTCCACTTTCTTTGTCTCGTTTAATCAAATTTGATTTAGATTCTTTTGTTTTATTCAATTATTCAGACTATTGAGACAATTAAAATGGTGTTTTCTTGTTTTTGGATCCTTATTTAAAAATCATTGGGTTTAGACATTACTTCGGTGCTTCTTTTCTTAATACTTTCAAAACGGCAGCAACATACCCCTTATTGATTAAAGAATCGTAATCATATGGATAGTTGATTCCCCGTGATACACTTTAAAATCAAAAAGGTTTGATCAATTCCAACAAGTTTTGTTGAATTTCAAACTTACTTGAATCGAATCCTTGCAATTTCTATATATGGAAGAAGATATATTTACGAAGTTGTTCCAATTGATTGGCATTAACCCTAGATTCTTGACCCCGAGAAATGAATTAATCCTTTCTACTCGAGCTCCATCGTGAACTATTAACAACACACTAAAAAGTGAGAAGGTTCTAGTGTAATAGAACAAACAATGTCGAGACAAGAGCACCTTCATTACTATAGAAATATACTCGAAAATGGTGGGTGGGAAAATCCACAATGGATCGTGTCCTTCAAGCCGCACGTTGCTTTCTACCACATCGTTTCAAACGAAGTTTTACCATAACATAACATTCCTCTAATTTGGAACCGGTATGGAATTGATTCAATCATGGAATCATGAATAGTCATTGGTTCAGTTGTAAATAGTCATCCTATTCTACTCTATACTTTTTCTTCGCTATATGATCTATATTTGATATCTCTGTATTATATTCTATATATGAGATATGTATTATGAGAAAATTTGTGTACGTTATGATATGTATATATTAGAGGAAAATTTTTTTACCAAAAAAATCTTATGACGACGGCAGGTTTAACATACATAAATCTATTATGACATACAAAAAGACTATTTATATATAGAAAAAGTAGAATATTGAAACGAATAATGTTTTTCATCTTTCAAGTGACTCAATAGGACAGATTCCACTATTTCTACTTTTTTTTGAATACCAAAAATGAAATTTGTGTAATTGGACTCGGATAATACATATAATTATGTGTATTTTGGTTGATGTGTAATTGAGTAATATTTCCATATTCAACATATAGAATTCTTTCCTAAAATGAATAATAACGGGTAGGCTAAATTACCCCCGCCTCAACCATTAGATTTTCCACTTTTCATTCTAACCAAACACTAAATGCCTAATAAGAAATGGATATGCTCTGGGACGGAAGGATTCGAACCTCCGAGTAGCGGGACCAAAACCCGATGCCTTACCGCTTGGCCACGCCCCACTTCAATTTTGAATGCACACTAACAAACAATAATCTTGTTATTGGTTATTTGTCAATTCCAGTCCAAATATCTATAGAATAGTACTGGGATTTTGGTACATATAAATAGATAATTCAGCTTACTTTATTGATCATTACATAGAATTCAATTAAGATATTGTATGAAAGTATGATTTCTTCTATTCTCCTTTGAGAATTGGAGGATTTTTGGTTGGGTGGGGTTCAAAGAAAAAGAAGGATTTTTTGTCTACCTTGACTTACTTTCTTCCTTTTTCTTTATCTCAAAAACTCAATCAAACCGCAATTATCTCCAAGAACAAAATGTCTGCTATGCTTAATACCGTTAGTTTGATCTGTATTAATTCTGCCCTTTATTCGAGTAGTTTTTTCTTCGGCAAATTGCCCGAAGCCTATGCTTTTTTGAATCCAATCATAGATATTATGCCAGTCATCCCTTTGTTTTTTTTTCTCTTAGCTTTTGTTTGGCAAGCTGCTGTAAGTTTTCGATGAGATCGTTACTAATAATATCCTAAAAAAAGAAAATGCACGATTTCTTCACGAAAAATTTCTCAAATTAATAAAATAAGATAAGTTTTATAGTCCGAACCCTCGATTCGCACACTGAAATTCTTGGATAGTCACCAAAAATTAGGCTTACCCACATTTCCTCATTTTTAACCCTTTATTCATTCCAAATTTCAGTGAAAGACCCTAACCATTAGGGTCTCCCACAACACTAATTTGGCTATGAAAGAATTTTTTCTTAATGATAAAGAACCCGATTTCTTGGTTTCAAAATAGGATGTGTGGTAGAAAAACGGAACATCTATTCTCTTTTTTTTTTCAAAAAAAATTATCTTGGAGATTGTGTAATGCTTACCCTGAAACTCTTTGTTTATACC